CAAAAAGAAGATATTGGTAATAAGTCGAATAATAAAATTCTTTTAAACATAAACAATCTTTCACTTTCCCATTCACATGTAAAATTCAAAGGAAATGGAGATAAAATAAATAGAACAAAATGGAATTTAGATTGATATTACTAGTTCTATTCTTACTGGCGAGCCACGACAATTGCACCTATCAAAGCAGCTAAAAGAATTATTGAAATGAGTTCAAATGGAAGAAAAAAATCTGTTGATAAATGAATTCCAATTTGTTGACTATTATTTATCAAATCTTGCTCTATAATCTGATTTGATCTTGTAGTCCAAATAATCCCGTACCATGATATATCTGGAATAGTAGTTATTAGTGAAACAAAAATACTTGTACAAACCACCAAAGTAACTCCATCCCCAACGGTCCAAAGATGAAAATCTTGGTAATATTCTGAACCATTTATGAACATCACAGCAAATATGATTAAAACGTTTATAGCTCCTACGTAAATAAGTAGCTGTGCTGCAGCTACAAAATGGGAGTTTGATAAAATATAGAATAAAGATATACAAACAAGAACCAGTCCCAACGAAAAGGCAGAAAAAATTGGGTTGGTAAATAATACTACTCCTAGACTTCCTAATACAAGACCTGATCCCAGAAAGATTAAAAGAAAATCATGTATCGGTTCAGGTAAATCCATTAGATGAAAAATAAAAGATAAATAAATTGAAATCTCATGACCTTATTGATACGACCAGGAAAAAATTTTATATACTAAATTCCTAATTGAATTAAATCCTAAGGAGTGTGAATTCATCTAGGTACAGTTATAGGACGAATCTAATTCTTTATACGAACGAGTATTCGAAACTATTTCGAAACTATAAACTATATTATTAATAAAATTATATAAATCTAAATATAAATACAGAATCTTATTTGAATTGAATTGTTCGAATTGTATAATCGTCAATTACTGACATTGGTAAACGGCCCAAAGCAATTTGATTATAATTCAATTCGTGACGATCATAAGTCGAAAGTTCATATTCTTCAGTCATTGATAAACAATTTGTTGGACAATACTCAACGCAGTTACCACAAAATATACAGATCCCAAAATCAATACTGTAATTAAGCAATCGTTTCTTTCGAATATCAGTTTCCAGTTTCCAATCAACAACGGGTAGATCTATAGGACATACACGAACACATACTTCACAAGCAATGCACTTATCAAATTCAAAATGGATTCGACCGCGGAAACGTTCCGATGTTATTAATTTTTCATAAGGATATTGAATAGTTACAGGTAAACGATTTGCGTGGGCTAAGGTAATCATGAAACTTTGACCAATGTATCTTGCAGCTCGTACTGTTTGTTGACCATAATTCATGAACCCAGTTACCATAAGGAACATATCGTGAATATCTATGAATATTTTTGTTTTGTTTCTTTCTCTTGTTTGAGACAAGTTATGAATATTGAATATCAATCTTTTACAGTGAAAATAGTCGAAACGAAGTTGTTAATAATAGATTACCCAGAGAAATAGGTAAAAGAAATTTCCATCCAAGATTTAATAATTGATCCATTCTTAGCCTAGGCAAAGTCCATCTTGTTGTGATAGAAAGGAACAAGAACAAATAAGTTTTAGCTAATGTAATAAAGATACCAATTGTAGTTCCAAAAACTCCACATGTTTTATTTATTTCAAAAAGCTCAGAAACAAATATGTACGGAATAGAGATATTCCAACCGCCCAAGTAAAGAACTGTTACAAATAATGAAGAAACTAATAAGTTTAAATAGGAAGCAACGTAAAATAAACCAAATTTTATACCCGAATATTCGGTTTGATAACCTGCTACTAATTCTTCTTCTGCTTCTGGTAAATCAAAAGGTAATCTTTCACATTCCGCTAGGGAAGAAATTAGAAAAATGATAAAACCTATAGGTTGACGCCATAAATTCCATCCCCAAAAACCATATTTTGATTGCGCGTCAACTATATCAACTGTACTTAAACTGTTAGATAATCCTAGTCGGTGATAACATTACTGTTCCCATCGCTATTACAGAACCGTACATGAGATTTTCACCTCATACGGCTCCTCGAAGGTCATAAATAAATCTAAGGGACCGGGCCGGTTATTTATCTTGATATATCCCTAGGATAGATAGGATTCAAATCCATTGGACGGTCCTGAATTAGACCAATTGAATTCTGTCTGTTATAATAATAAATACAAAAAAGGTACTTCCGAATTGATCTCATCCCTTAATAATTTGAATTTGTTGAGTAATAATTGAACTCTTCAATTCAATAAAATACTCCTTTAGAATTCTCAATAACCCGTCGTTTTTGATTACGAAAAAAAATTCGACATTAGTTTATGAATTATGACATAAATTGTATTTCCATGAATATGGATATAAGAAAGAATCAAAAGGGATCCCTCTTTTTTTTATTGTATTCTATTCTTTTGTTTTTTTTTTTCGTTCCTATTCTTCTTTTTTTTATGTGCAAAACAAAAAGGGACTTAAAAAAAGATTAAAGGATTATTTCGTTTCTGATAGTTATTTATTTAATGAGTGGATAGGAGCATACTCTGGATCGGAATTGTGGGGAGTACTGCCTGATTTTTTCTACCAACTTAAAGCCCCAATTTGTATTCTTTTTATATTATGCGGAAATGCTCTTTTGGAGAATTTACATAATCTCCATTACTAATCCTTTGTGTATCTTGGTGTTTCTAACCATCCACGCATTTTTTATCAATCTCCCCTTATGGTAATAGATGTATGGTAATTCATACAAACGATAGTGAAAACTCAATAAGGTTGGTCTTTTGAGCCCGCTTCAAAACAGGATGACTAATCAACCAATTTTGGGGTAAACGCTTTCTTCCGTTTATAATTTTTTTTTCACTTAATTCTTATACATAGAAAATGAGACTCAATATTTTTACTGCAGATTCAAATGAAATTCAAATCATAGTATATTAATTCTATATCTATATATTATATTATATATTAATATATTATATATTAATAATATATATATATATTAATATATTAAGAATTTTAAAGAATTTTATATTAATATTATATTAAATAGTTTAAATTAAAATAGTTTATTATATTCTTAAATATAAATATTCTATATTAAAAATACAAATATATATCTATAAATATATATCTATTTTTTTCATTTTTTTACTAAATATATTGATATTGAATTTCAATTTCATTAAATTAATAATTAAAATTAGAGAATATTATAGAATATTAGAATATTAAATCAATGAATAATGAATAAATGGAAGCTGTTTTATTTCACTCATATAACTATCTGATTTAGTTCATCAATCCGAATTCCGAATAAAAATAATGAAAATCAAAAATCAGGATATCTATTCCATTTTTTCTACCCCTTTCCTATAAAGAAGAAAAGAAATAAAGACGAAAAGAAAGGAGCATGGAAAAGTTTCTGTCTCAACGAATCACACGTAGAGATATTGATAACACACATAGAGTTAATGGTATTTCATAACTAATCGATTGAGCAGCAGCCCGTAGACCACCCAAAAAGGAATATTTATTATTTGACCCATATCCTGACATAAGAAGTCCAATGGGAGCAATACTCGAAATAGCAATCCATAAAAAAACACCGATATTGAGATCAGCTAAAACAAAGTTATAGCCAAAAGGAATTACTGAATAGCTTACTAGAATTGATATGACTGATATGGATGGTCCAATACTGAATAAACGAATATCTCCCCTAGATGGAATAAGATTCTCTTTGAAAAGTAGTTTTGTTCCATCTGCTAGAGCTTGAAGAACTCCCAAAGGACCGGCGTATTCAGGTCCAATACGCTGTTGTATCCCTGCGGATATTTCTCTTTCTAACCATACAATCACTAGCACACCTATTGTGATTCCCAATACAAGAGTCAAAATAGGGACAAGTATCCATATAATTCCATACACCTCTTTTAAAGATTCCAATCTGGAAAAAGAATTGATATCTTGTACTTCTGTTGTATCAATTATCATTTCAACGATCAACTTCTCCCATAATGATATCTATGCTACCTAGTATTGTCATAATATCAGCCAATTTCATTCTTTTAACTAACTGAGGAAGAATTTGCAAATTGATAAAACCCGGGGGACGAATTTTCCATCTCCAAGGAAAACCATTCTGATCCCCTATTAGAAAAATTCCTAATTCTCCCTTTGGGGCTTCAACTCTCACATAAAGTTCTTGTTTCGGTAATTCAAAAGTCGGAGACGGCTTTTTACTAATGAATCGATATTCAAAATCATTCCATTCTGGATCCTTTTCTCTATCAAAGCAACGGATTTCTAAATTCTCATATGGCCCTCCCGGAATTCCTTCCAGAGCCTGTTGAATAATTTTTATGGATTCTACCATTTCACCAATTCGTACTAAATAACGAGCTAATGAATCTCCTTCTTTTTGCCATTGAACTTCCCAATCAAATTCCTCGTAACATTCATAATGATCAACTTTACGTAGATCCCATTGTATTCCGGAAGCCCGAAGCATTGGTCCTGATAAACCCCAATTTATTACTTCCTCTCCACCAACAATGCCTACTCCCTCAACCCGTTCTAAAAAAATAGGATTTCGCGTAATAAGTTTTTGATATTCAACAACCCTTGTTAAAAAATAATCGCAGAAATCCAAACATTTATCTATCCAGCCATGAGGTAGATCAGCCGCTACCCCTCCGATACGAAAAAAATTATGCATCATTCTCATACCTGTGGCAGCTTCGAATAGATCATATATTAATTCTCTTTCTCTGAAAATATAGAAGAAAGGGGTTTGTGCACCAATATCTGCCATAAAAGGTCCCAGCCATAGTAGGTGAGAAGCTATACGACTCAACTCCAACATAATTATTCGAATATAGCTGGCTCTTTTAGGTACTTGAATATTTCCTAACTGTTCCGGTCCATTTACGGTTATTGCTTCTGTGAACATAGTAGCTAAATAATCCCAACGTGTTACATAAGGCAGATATTGTACAATTGTTCGGTTTTCTGCAATTTTTTCCATCCCTCTATGTAAATAACCCAATATTGGTTCACAATCAATAACATCCTCACCATCTAGAGTAACAATAAGTCGAAGAACACCATGCATTGATGGGTGGTGAGGACCCATATTGACTATCATGAGGTCTTTTCTTGTAGCTGGGGCATTCATAGGTTTTTCCTCGATTCATTCTTCCATGAATTGCTTAAAACAAAAATGAGTTCATCAAGATTCAAGATCTAATAAATCGAATAATTCAAAACGACTCTTCAAATTAATTAGTTTGTGGCTCCCGAATATCCAACTGATTAATTAATTTTTTATAACGTATTCCATTTTTCTTTGACAAATAAGACAGGAGTCGTTTCCGTTTTCCCAGAATTTTACGTAAACCCCTTTGAGATAAATAGTCTTTTCTGTGCAATTCCAAATGTGAAGTAAGTCTTCGTATCTTATTGGTGAAATTGAATACTTGAAATTCAATCGATCCCGGGTTTTCTTCTTTTTTTTCTTGTGAAATAACGGATATAAATGATTTTTTTACCATAAAAAAATGAAAGCTTGTCTTTCCCCCCCTTTTTTATTTTATAGAGTCTAGATATTTTTATTGATCAGTAATAATAATGACACTCATTTTCAATTTGGTATATACAATAATCTTAATTTTCTTAAGAGTTCCTGATTTTTCAAATAAATTTTGATTAATCAACCCAATTCAAATAGGTATACAAAAAATACTATATTTATGCATTCACAAAAGCAAAATTGTAGACTTCAAATAAGAAGATTCAGTTATAGATCTAATGGGTAGGATATATCATTGAATTAGTATCGTGCCTCAGAATAGAGGGTAAGACAATGCGTATGTGCATCTATTTGTTTTCACATATCAGATATGTTACGAGAAATAGAAAAAAAAGAAAAATGTAGATTAACTAATTTTCAATCGGGGATACATATGTATCCTTACCATACTGAAACGGCTGCCATTATTGGTATCAAACCAATAGCGATTCATACAAGCTAAATCTTCTAATCGATAATTTGGCCAAAGAAATAACTTTAAATTAATTAGTTTTTTTTTATCTCTATCAAGATCTTTACTTGTAGCCAAAACTTGACAGCAATTATTCACTTTATTCTCATTGTAAAATGCCTTATTTCTATGCACACTATTTCTATTCTTAGGATTGAAACAAATTAGAATTCTCAATTCTCTACGACGTCTAGCGGATAAAATATTTTCAGGAACAAGCAAATCATAATTCTTTTTTTCTTTATTTTCAGTCAGCTTTTGATCTCTTGTTCTTGTAATGGATTTCTTAATAATTTGGTGCTTTCTCTTATGAATAAGCGAAAGGCCTATGATTTGATACATATTAAATTGTTCGTGGTTTCTTCTAGACAGACGAGTTGGTTCGATACTCAATATTCCATTTTTTATCAATTCCGTATTTTTATTCAATTCTGTAAGAGTGAAATCCTTCTGATTCTTAATTTTCATAATATCTAGACTTAGTTCTCCTCTTTGAATAGAGGCTATAGCAATCTCTTTTAGATTTTTCAGTCTAAGCAGGAGACAATATACTTGGATATTATTCATTATTCTTTCATTTAAGCAATCATGCCAGTTCAATTGAAAAGGCAAATACCCTCTTAGGAAGCAATTAAGTTCTGCTTCGATGTTGTTCGTGTATCTATCTTTTTTTACACCCTTTTTTATGTCGGATCCTGCATAATCTTCTTTAACATCTTTTTCTTTCTTTGAAAGGGATGCTTCAAGATTTAGTCGACTTGCATATTCTGTTTTATTCTTTTCCGTGATCTTTTTCTTTTCACTAACATTTTGATTTACATTAAAATTAAAAAAAAGGAATTTGATTGGGATGATCCATGGGTTACTCGTATATGCATTATAAAATATCCAATTTTTAGAGAAGAAAAAAGATTCCCGATTCGCTATAGAACGATTTAGTATTTCTACATTCATTCCCATCCAATCAAAAAGGTTTTTTTTTTTATTGGATGGGTTGATTTCTTGATGAAGCGTAAAATAATAATCGGTATCGATCGAACCCCCAAAATGCATTTTATTTCTAAGACAAAAATTAAGAATTCTCCAATCAAAACACTTTCTATCCAGATTTTTTTCCATATCTAGAATAGAATCTTCTACTATATAATTCTTGATAGGAATATCATCCGTCATATCCAATTTTTTTTTTTTACGCGTGTTGCAATTATAAGAAATCGCTTGGTTATTATTTGCTTGGAATGACGATCTATATCCATAAATATATGAGTCCTTCTTATCTGCATAATTAATAGATTTATATGATAAAAGATCATACCCATATTGTTTTTTCATTTTTTTTTTTTGATTTGTTAATGAGTCTATTTCTTGTTTTTTGTAAAGAATTAATCCGTTTTTTTCATATGAATGATATTTGGTTAAATCTTTATTTTGAGCCACATGGCGTTCATTCATTTTATTTCGCCATTTTTGGGATACTAATCTAGACCATCCATTCTGAGATAAATCGTATTGATAATGACCTTTTAACCAATTTGTCCATTGATTCATTACAGAATTGGGAGCGCTCTTATGTTTTAATTTGGAATGAGATATTCCTTGTACTCCAAAAAAATAATCCTTTATTTCATTCTTAAGAAAAAGAGGTGTTCCATGATATTCAAAAAGGGATCTTAATTTATACTTATCAAAGTTAATAACTTGGGTTTGTGATAATTTAAAAAATACATATGCTTGTGACAAAGAGGATACGTCACAAAAATTCTGTGAATTCGTATTCCTAATATTACAAATTGATTTTTTTATAGTAGAAATAAAGTGAATTAGACTTTGATCTTTTTTATCACTTCTTTTTCTTTCTTCATTTGCTTCATTATTGTAAATGTATTTATTAAGAATTTTTTTTGTTGATTCAAGAAAAAGTTGTACATTGATTTTAGGAATATTAATGATACATAGAAAGATATCTATATATACCCTTTCTATGAAAAATTTAAAAAAATAATGTGATTTGCGGAATAATCGAACATTTCTTTTTTGTAATATCTGCCAAATATTTTTTTGTAATTCTAATCTTTTATCATCATAAGTTGTTTTCTTAGAACAAATATTTCTCTCTGAACCTTTTTTCTTGTCTTTTTTAAATTCTTCTATTTGTTTTATGATTTTCTTTGTTCTATCATTCAGATCTTTTATTTTTTTTTCTGTCAATGAACAGTCTGTCCAATTAATAGATTGAATTGGAATGGTGGATTCGTAAATCATTGGATTACTCTTACTTTTTGTTGAATCTTTTTGAATTTCATTCAATTCATATATTTTTATTTTTTTCAATTCTGATAATGATAGTTTTTTTCTTTTTTCTTTTAGAAATAGAATAATTTGGATGATCCATTGTGCTTTTTCTTTTGTGATATTTAGAAAAGATTTTGTTCTTTGAAAAAAATTCTTTTTCCAAATTTTTATTTTTTTTTTAAGTTCTTTAAAAATGGGATCAAAAAACGAACGTCGGTTTCGGTGAGAAGAAGAAAAGGGAAATTCTACTTCCATTCCGAAAACTGTAAAAAAGAAGAAATCCATTTTTTTCACTTTTTTTTTCTTTTTCATTGGATCCTTTTCCTTTTGAGGGGATCGTAGCTTAGATCTGTATCTGTGCCAAGGTTTCAGACGAAAAGGAAAAAGGACCTTTATTTGAATACCCTCAGTTAGCCAGTTTTTCGGAAATTCTGTTTCGGATAATGGAACGCCATTATAGGTGCACTTAATATACATTTCTCTATTCCAATCCTTTAAATCCTCTGACCATTCGGGAGATTGAAATAATAGTATACGAACGATATTTTTAGTTATTATCAATGAGGGTAATAGAATATATTTTCTAATAATCGAGTGGGTTACTAATAAAAGACCTCTTATTGGTTGAGCATTTTGAGTGTTTTCCCAGGCTTCCGCTATTTCCATACGCTCTGCTTCCTCTTTTTTCTTAATCTCTTTTTTATTTTTCTTTTCCTCTGTATAATCCGAAATTGTCAATTCTGTATTTTTCTTTTTCCACATCCAATTTTGAAAAAAGATTTTCATTGGCTCGAAAATCTCAAAAGAAAAGAAAGAGGATTCGTCAATTTTGTCCAAAAAAAGAGGAGAATGTGGACTTGCTTGAAGGATTTTCCAATTAACAGTTTTACGTCTTTGAACGCGTCTAGATCCTTTGATTATGTCTCGGCTAAAATCCGATTGTTGTGAATAATCTATTAAAGCAAATTCTTCTTTTCCATCAGAATTATCAGTATCCTTGGGATACGTATAAGCATTGGCATTCTCTGAGTTATCAGTATCAGTATAAATTACTATAGGTGGTTTGGGTTTTCTTGAACAAATCTCATAATCTTCTCTTTTACCATTGCTTTCCAGGTATTCTTCTTCGTCAATGAATTTGTATGACCATCGAGGAACTTTTTTACTGCTTTCTTTTATTCCAATACATCTTTTTCTATTTATAATTGTTTTATCGTTTGCATCAGTTAGAATTGCGTCGAATAAGAATTTCATTTTTTTTTTTTTAGCTTCGGAATCCATCTTTTCATGTTCTCGAAATAAATAAAGTCCTTTAAAATTGAAATTGGATACTGATTTTCCAGAAAATTGACTGATCAAGTTAAAAAAAAAACGAATTTCATTTGATAATGATTTTTTATCAAATCTATCTATTTTCTGTTCAAAGTCTGGATAATCAGTATTAATATTAAGAAGGATGGCGTGAATCTTATTTATCAAAATGTAGTTTTTTGTGTAAGTTTTATTCTTGATTGAGAATAAAAAACTTTTTTTGATTCGTCCGCGATAGGGTCCGTTCAACAAAGGATCATATATTTTAGGTAAGTATTTTTTAGTCTCATCATTACATAA